TCTCTTCTTTATTACCTGTGTCTACTATTTAGGCAGAATGCCGTCACCTATTTTTACTAAAAAACTGAAAGAAACCACAGAAACGAAAGAAAGTGAGGAAGAAACAGAACAGGAAGAAGAGGGATTCACCGAAGAAGATCCTTCTCCTTCCCTTTTTTCGGAAGAAAAGGAGGATCCGGACAAAATCCAAATCGATGAAATGGAAAAAATCCGAGTGAATGGAAAGGACAAAACAAAGGATGAATTCCACTTGCACTTAAAAGAAGCATGCTATAAAAATAGCCCAACTTCGTTAGAAATACTTAAAGAAGAAAAGAAAAACTTCTTCTGGTTTGAAAAATCCCTTCTTTTTCTTCTTTTCGACTATAAACGTTGGAATCGTCCAACGCGATATATAAAAAACAATCGATTTGAAAATGCGGTAAGAAATGAAATGTCACAATATTTTTTTTATACATGTCAAAATGATGGAAAACAAAGAATTTCTTTTACATATCCACCCAGTTTATCAATTTTCTGGGAAATGATACAAAGAAAGATTTCTTTGGATACAACAGAAAAATTCTTATATGATGATGAACTATACAATAATTGGATTTCTACAAATGAACAAAAAAGAAACAGTTTAAGCAATGAATTAAATAATAGAATTACGGTTCTAGACAAAGACATTTTTTATATAGATGTACTCGATAAAAAAACAAGATTATGCTTAGAAAACAAAATAGTAAATTAAGAAAAAAATGGATACATAGAATAAATACCAAAAAAGATACGAGGAGATTCGACCCCCTCCTATATACTTGATACCCTCCCCTACAAAAAAACTTGTAACACCAAAACCATTCGGAATCCCATCAATTATTCGTCTATCAAAAGAAGAAATTAGTTCAGCTAAAGCTCTTACACCCTTAATTAAGAATATTTCATAAAAAGCATCTATATAACCGCGGTTAGCAGACCAATTATATATTATATTTAATACTTTGTCCCCAAAAACTCTCTTTTGACCTTTTTTATCAAATGAATTGATTAAGTCAAAACTTTTTAACGATGAATAAGTGGGTTTATACAAAAAGAAGGCTATAAATATTCCTAAATAGGCTATACTCACCGAAAAAGTTGCATTTATCCCAAAATCATACCAATCTACGGACTCATTCGAATTGGAATGTAAAAGATTTATAGATGGATTTAACCATTTAGTTAATATATCCAAATCCATTCCATTAAATGGAATTCCTATGAATCCAATAAAAAAAGTAAACAGAATCAATACAATCAGAGGAAATAACATAGTATTGTCCGATTCATGAGGATATAAAGAAATATTCTTATTGGCAAAATCAGTAATAGTAAGAAAAGGTCGCATCATTTTTCGGAAATTTCTATCAATTTGAGCTGGTTTTTTCGAAAAGAAATGAGTCTTTTCTTTATTATTCAGTGTTAATAAGGTTAATAAAGGAAATTTTGGATTAATCCTTTTTAATTCTTTTTTACCCCATAAAGATATTGAATAAAACGAACTACTTTTTTTTCCACTGTAATTTTTTAAAAAAAGGTTTAAATGGCCTTCAAACGTAAGTAAATAGATTCGAAACATATAAAATGCGGTTAATCCAGCTGTGAAATAAGATATTATTGCAAAAATTGGCGAATAGATCAAACTATCACTAAGAATTTCATCTTTGGACCAAAAACAAGCAAGCGGTGGAATACCACAAAGAGAAAGTGTACCTATTAAAAAAGCATTTTTTGTAATTGGCACATGTTTTGTTAACCCCCCCATAAGAACCATATTCTGACTTTTATCCGGAGAATATCCAACAATAGTTTCCATTGAATGAATAATAGATCCGGACCCTAAAAACAATAATGCTTTTGAATAAGCATGAGTAATCAAATGAAATAAAGCCGCTCGATAAGAACCCATACCTAGAGCTAACATCATATAACCCAATTGAGACATTGTAGAATAAGCTAAACTTCGCTTAATGTCTTTTTGAGCAAGAGCTAAAGTTGCGCCTAAAAGTACTGTTATTATACCTATAATAGATATTCCATACATTATGTAAGGTATAACTATGAAAAGAGGAAGCAGTCTAGCGACTAGAAAAATTCCCGCTGCTACCATGGTAGCAGCATGTATAAGAGCTGAAATAGGGGTAGGTCCCTCCATAGCATCGGGTAACCATACATGAAGGGGAAATTGGGCAGATTTAGCAACTGCACCAGCAAATAATAAGAAAGCACATAAAATACAAAATAAGGAATTGACCTGATTAGCATTAATTAAGTTATTGAATATTTCAAACAAATCCCGAAACTCGAAACTACCTGTTATCCAATAAAGACCTAAAATTCCTAATAATAAACCAAAATCTCCGACACGATTAGTCACAAACGCTTTTTGACAAGCATTTGCGGCAATAGGCCTTGTGAACCAAAAACCTATTAATAGATATGAACACATTCCAACTAATTCCCAAAAAATATAAATTTGTATCAAATTTGAACTAGTAACTAAACCCAACATCGACGTATTGAAAAAACTCATATACGCAAAAAATCGCAAATATCCCTGATCATGAGACATATAATTATCACTATAAATAAGAACCAGAATTGCAACAGTAGTAATTAACATTGACATAATAGAAGTAAGTGGATCGAGCAAGTAGCCAAATTCTAAAGAAAAATCGTTATTAATGGTCCAAGACCAGACATATTGGTAAATAAAATTACTATTTATTTGCTGAATAGACAGATTCAGCGAAAAAACCATAACTATACTTAACAACGAAATACTCGAAAAAGCCCATATCCGTCGAAGATTTTTTGTTGCTATCGGAAAAAAGAAAAGCCCAGCTCCTATTAACAAAGGAACTGGAAGTGGAAGTAAGGGTATGATCCATGCATATTGGTATAGATGTTCCATAATAGAATAGAAAATTTTTATATTTTATTTTTTTTTTATTTAATTAATATTTATTTTTTTGTTTACGATTCATAGGCTCTTGCCTCTTTTGAAAGAAATCAATAAAAAAATTAAGATATCTAATAACTTAAATCGAAATAGAATTTTTTTTTGTTTTTTTCAAGTCGATATCAAATATTAATATTGATGTTAAGTATTTTTTTAATATTCAAACCACGAAATTATAATTGGTCAAATTCAAATAATGTATTTGTTAATAAAAGTGAATACGTAAGAATAAATGCAAAATATTGCATAAGAAGATAAAACAAATTCCACTTTCATTTCGATTTAAGTTATTTCGAAAATATATTCAGAATTTCAGAATTAAAGGCTAAAAAAAATCTTAAAATCTACTAAAGATCTAATAAAGTCAATAATGATAAAAAAAATGAAATATTTTTATTAATTTATTTTGTAGGTTATTCACAATTAATACCTTATTTTATGCAAAATGATTTGATTGTCTTCTATTCCAAACAAAAACAGAGAAAAACTTCTATTTTTTTAGTTATCGATTTTTTATATCGGTTACTTTAACTTTACTTTCTAGTTTCTATAACATAGAATAAAAAAATGCCTAAAATCTTGGATCTTTTAAACAAATTCATTTATTGAGATCATTTCAATTTGAAAATCAAAAATTCGATATATTTTCAAAAATGAATTTAAGTTTTTCAATTTAAATCTAATTTAAAGGTTGGGTTATTAAAGTTTTCAATGTGATTTACTACATACATGGAAATTGAATGTAACACAGCAAAAAGAAATAGAAGAAAAATATAGAAAATATATTTCTAGTTTAGAGTTATATTATGTTTTTCCATTTTAACAAATTGAACAATAGAGGGTATCGTCTAGAATCTAAATACATAGATAATTAATAGAAAACAAAGATTCGTTTGAACACTAGATGTCTTTCACATCCAAATCTAACACTGAATAATCAATTAAAATTGAAATGGCAGTTCCAAAAAAACGTACTTCGATTTACAAAAAGCGTATTCGTAAAAATCTTTGGAAAAAAAAAGGGCATTGGGCAGCGTTAAAAGCCTTTTCTTTAGCAAAATCTCTTGCTACTGGGAATTCCAAAAGTTTTTTTGTAAGAAAAATAAGTAATCAAACCTTGGAATAATCCAAATCCACAGCGACTCAAAGAAAAAAGGTATACCAAATTCGGAATAATTTCCTTTTTTATTTAGAATCAAAAATATCGAAAAGAACCGATTTCAATTTTAAATAAGTTTGGATTTACTAAATATTTCGAACTATATAAAATTGGGACTTTTTGTTTATGATATGGAAAATAACAACTCTTAAGCCGACCATAAAATAGTACTTTTTGTTTGAAAAACTATATAAAAACTATATATAGAGAATATTTCATCACCTTTTTTTTTGAGTCTATTTTTGTTATTTATAAGATATAAGATGGGGATTTTTTTCCCCATCAACCCTTCATCAACCCTTTAATATATTTATATATATTTATTTTGTCACAATACAATAAAAAAACTTTTCTTAGTTTTTTCTATCTATTTTGCTATTTTGTAAAAAAAGACAAATAGAAAGTGGTTCAACTTTAACTTCCGGAAGCATTATTTCTTGACGTTGCTATATTCTCTATATTCCCCCGTTGAAAATAAATAAAAAGCCCTTTAAATTTAAAACTATATTTTAGTTTTACTTGAATATTATATATATGTGGAAAGAATTTTTTTTTTTTTTTTAAAAACGTTTCAATAGAGATCCGGATTTTTTTATATGCTATATCCGGTTCAATACTTAAACCGTAAAAATTCTACCAATTTGTTTATTTTGGATAAAAAACTATCTATTTAAAGAAAAAATCCTTTCGATGCCGTGTTGAATTTTGGATCCAAAATATTCGATTTTTTTATGTAGTGAAATAATCTATGTATTTGTTATTTGTTAGTTTTGAAATCAGCTAAAAAATTCTTTTTTTTTATCAAAAAAAAAAAAAGAAAGTGAGAAAGACCTTTATTGAGGTCTATCCTGGGCTGAAAAGAAGAATCTTCTAGTTACAAGGTTTTATTTCAAGAAAACATAAACTATACAAAAGTCCGTTGACAAATTAAAAGAGTACTATAAATTTAAAATTGATTTAAAATACAAAAAAAATAACGAAAAAAGTTATTATTATCATGAATATGAACCATTTCAATTTTGGTTTGCAAATACTTTTGTAGTCATTTTTATTTAATTGAAATGGTTCAAAAAATAAAATAGTATATTGAATTAATCTCGACGAATAAAAAAAAATGGGTTATTATGATTTCAAACAAGCCGCTATGGTGAAATCGGTAGACACGCTGCTCTTAGGAAGCAGTGCGCGAGCATCTCGGTTCGAGTCCGAGTGGCGGCATGACATTGTTGAAATTCTTAAAAAATTTCAACAGTCCTATAACCTATAATAAATAATGAAAATGCATTTTTTTTTTTTTTTATTTTATATTATGATTTTTTCCACTTTAGAGCATATTTTAACTCATATTTCCTTTTCAACGGTTTCCGTTGTAATTATACTCCATTTGATCACTTTATTAATCAATGAAAAAGTAGGACTATATAATTCATTCGAAAACGGCATGATAGTTACTTTTTTCTGTCTAACAGGATTATTAATTACTCGTTGGGTTTATTGGAAACATTTACCATTAAGTGATCTATATGAATCATTAATCTTCCTTTCCTGGAGTTTCTACCTTATTCATTTGATTCCATATTTTTTAAAAAAAGAGAAAAATTCGTTAAGTGCAATAACTGCGCCAAGTGCTATTTTGACTCAAGGATTTGCTACGTCGGGCTTTTTAACGGAAATGCATCAATCCGCAATATTAGTACCCGCTCTCCAATCTCAATGGTTAATGATGCATGTAAGTATGATGGTATTAGGTTATGCAGCTCTTTTATGTGGATCATTATTATCAGTAACACTTCTAACGATTACATTTCAAAAATATATAATAAGGCTTTTTGATAAACGAAAATATGTATTAAATAAGTCATTTTTCTTCGCTGAGATTCAATACATGAATGAAAAAAGCAATAGTGTCCAAAACACTTCGCCCTTTTATGTTCGAAATTATTACAGATCCCAATTGATTGAACAGCTGGATCATTGGAGTTATCGTGTTATTAGTCTAGGCTTTATCTTTTTAACTATGGGTATTCTTTCAGGAGCAGTATGGGCCAATGAGGCGTGGGGATCGTATTGGAATTGGGACCCCAAAGAAACTTGGGCATTTATCACTTGGACCGTATTTGCAATTTATTTACATATCCGAACAAATAGAAATTTTCGGAGTGCAAGTTCTGCAATTGTGGCGTTTATAGGTTTTCTTATAATTTGGATATGCTATTTTGGTGTCAATCTATTAGGAATAGGGCTACATAGTTATGGTTCATTTCCATTAACGCTTAATTAAATGGAAGAAAAGACCTTACAAATACAAATATAGGACAAGACATAAGCAAGTTTATTATAATTATAAGCAGGTGAGAACCGTTTAAATCATGATTTAAACGGTTCTCACAAACGTTAAACATGCCTGATTCGAATTGCGATTCAGTTTTGTTTCTTTTTATGTAAAGAAAACTTCCTTTTCATTTGATTTAATCAAATGAAAGAAAAGAAATCTATCTATAAAAAAAATTCGATACAATAGCTTCCACTTTCTCAACTGATAGTGAGAGAACGAAATCTGGGTAAACTCCAATACCTAGTACTGGCAGAAAGATAGAAGTCGAAACAAACAACTCTCGCGGCCCAGCATCAAAAAAGTAAGAGTTTGTACTGTTAAATAATTTATATCCATAGAACATTTGACGTAACATAGATAATAAATAAATAGGAGTTAATATCATTCCAATTGCCATTCCAAAAATAATTAGTATTTTAGGCATTAATAGATATTTTTGGCTGGTAAGTATTCCAAAAAATACTATTAATTCTGCAATGAAACCACTCATTCCCGGTAGTGCAAGGGATGCCATTGAAAAGCTACTAAAGAGTGTGAATATTTTTGGCATTGGAATCGCTATTCCACCCATTTCGTCGAGATAAACAAGACGTATTCTATCGTAACTAGTTCCCGCTAAGAAAAAAAGTGCAGCACCAATAAATCCATGAGAAATTATTTGTAAAATGGCCCCATTAAGCCCCGTATCAGTTATAGAACTAATTCCTATAATTATGAAACCCATGTGAGATACAGAGGAATAGGCTATTCTTTTTTTTAAATTACGTTGCCCGGGAGATGTTGAAGCTGCATAGATTATTTGTATTGTGCCTATTATTATCAACCAAGGAGAAAATATAGAATGAGCGTGAGGTAATAATTCCATATTGATCCGAATCAATCCATATGCTCCCATTTTTAATAAGATTCCAGCTAGAAGCATACAAGTACTGTAATGTGCTTCTCCGTGGGTATCTGGTAACCATGTATGTAAAGGTATAAGCGGCAATTTGACAGCAAAAGCAATAAAAAATCCAATATAGAATATTATTTCTAATGCTACAGGATACGATTGATTAATTAATGTTTCCAAATTTAATGTCGGTTCATTGGAACCATATAAACCAATACCCAGAACTCCCAGTAATAGAAAAATGGAACCCCCTGCAGTATACAAAATAAATTTCGTAGCAGAGTAGAGACGTTTTTTTCCTCCCCACATGGCTAAAAGTAGATAAACAGGAATTAATTCTAATTCCCACATTATGAAAAAAAGTAAAAGGTCTCGGGACGCAAATGATCCTATTTGACCACTATACATTGCTAACATTAGGAAATGGAATAATCGAGAATCTCGAGTAACCGGCCAAGCCGCTAGAGTAGCTAAAGTGGTGATGAATCCCGTCAGTAAAATGGGTCCTATCGAAAGTCCGTCAATTCCTAATCTCCAATGGAAATCAAAAAATTGGATCCATTTATAATCTTCTGACAGTTGGATTAATGGATCGTCCGGTTGGAAATGATAACAAAACGCATAAGTTGTTAGAAGGAGCTCTAAAATAGATATACATATAGTATACCAGCGGATAACCTTATTTCCTCTATGAGGAAATAAGAAAATTAAAGAACCTGCAAATATGGGTAAAACTACAATTGTTGTTAACCAGGGAAAATAATTCGTAGTAAAGACAAGATACACTTGGGCCAAAAAAACCCGTACCCAAAAAGATATCTTTTTGGGTACGGGTTTTTGTCGGTAAAAAAAATCCAATTATAGAATAAATGGATTCAAATGGAATTTTCTGAAACGTATCAATAAGCTAGACCCATACTGCGAGTTGTTTCATGCCATAAATAAACTCGAACGCTTAAAAAATCTGTTGGACAAGCAGATTCACATCTCTTACAACCAACACAATCCTCTGTTCGTGGAGCAGAAGCTATTTGTTTAGCCTTACATCCATCCCAAGGTATCATTTCTAATACATCTGTGGGGCAAGCTCGGACACATTGAGTACATCCTATACATGTATCATAAATCTTAACTGAATGTGACATTGGATCTATACTTTTTTTAACTTCATTAATTTTCGATCTAGTTCTAGTTCTAGTAAAGTAAATGAAATACATATTAAAATACCAGATGAATAAATTACCAGACGAATCGATGATTTCCCAGAAGTTCAATCTAATTCTGGATTGGGTCGGCGACTTATTAGAATATTAGAAACTAAATATAAAATAGATAAATGTAAAAGAGGTCCAAAATACTTTGATTTCTTACATTTGTGAAAGTATATCTTAAAGTGTGATATCTAGGAATTTAATTTGAACTAATGATTATTCAAATTTCAATTTCTAGAATAAAATTTTAGACTAAAAAAATTAAAAAATAAATACTATTTATTTATTCAATAAATTCGATTGATTGATACGAATTGATTTTCTGTTACGATAAATTGAAGAAACAATAGCCGGGCCAATAGCTGCTTCAGCGGCTGCAATAGCTATAACAAAAATTGAGAAAATATTTCCTTTTAATTGGCGACTATCAAAAAAATCCGAAAATGTTACAAAATTTAAATTAACTGCATTCAATATAAGTTCAAGACACATCAGAGCCCGAACCAAATTTCGACTCGTGACTAATCCATAAATGCCGATCGAAAATAAAAAAGCACTCAAAACAAGTACATGTTCGAGTATCATTGACCAACTCCTTATCAATCTCTATTCATTTGAATATGAACAACAATTAAACCCATTTGATTAACTAGAATATAATAAGTTATAATACAAAAAAAAATGAAGAACAAAAAAATTATATGATAATAGAATAATAAATTGAATTAAACCAATTTGATTGACTAGAATGAAAATGAATAATGAATATGATAAAATATAATTTTTTTTGATTGCTATTTTAAAAAATCAAATGAATTATTATTGACGAGCCACGGCAATTGCACCTATTAAAGCAACTAAAAGAATTATTGAAATGAGTTCAAATGGAAGAAAAAAATCGGTTGATAAATGAATTCCTATTTGTTGACTAGCGCTTATCAAATCTTGTTCTAGAATCTGATTTGATTTTGTAGTCCAAATAATCCCATACCAGGACGTATTTAGAATAGTAATAGTTAATGAAACAAAAAGACTTGCACAAACCAATAAGGTAATCCCGTCCCCCACAGTCCACAGACGGAAATCTGTGTCATATTCCGGACCATTCATGAACATTACAGCAAATATTATTAATATATTTATAGCTCCCACATAAATAAGGAGTTGTGCAGAAGCTACAAAATGGGAATTTGCTAGAATATAGAATAAAGATATACAAACAAGAACTAATCCTAACGAAAAAGCAGAAAAAATTGTATTGGTAAATAATACTACGCCTAGACTACCTAATATAAGGCCCGACCCCAGAAAAACTAAAAGAAAATCATGTATTGGTCCAGGTAAATCCATTATATGTAAAATAAGAAATAAAAAAATCGGAATGTTTCATGATTTTATTGACTTGAACAGGAAAAAAAAGTTTATGCATTTTTTATTTTAAATCCTAATGCGTATCACTTGATGTGAGTAAAGTAAAGTTATTGAGAATTGCTCCTCAATCACGGAATTTCTCTTTTGGTTGAGGTGAATTCAAAATTGGTCGAATTGTGTAATCATCAGTTATTGATATTGGTAAACGGCCCAGAGCAATTTGATTATAATTTAATTCGTGACGATCATAAGTCGAAAGCTCATATTCTTCAGTCATTGATAAACAATTTGTTGGACAATACTCAACACAATTACCACAAAAAATACAAATTCCGAAATCAATGCTATAATTAAGCAACCGTTTCTTTCGAAGATCCGTTTCCAATTTCCAATCAACAACGGGTAAATCTATCGGACATGCACGAACACATACTTCACAAGCAATGCATTTATCAAATTCAAAATGAATTCGACCACGAAAACGCTCTGATGTGATCAATTTTTCATACGGATATTGAATAGTTACGGGTAAACGGTTAGCGTGGGATAAAGTAATCATAAAACCTTGACCAATGTACCTTGCCGCACGTATTGTTTGTTGACCATAATTGATGAACCCAGTTACCATAGGGAACATATAGTAAATATCAATAAAAAAAATAAGATTTTGTTTCTTTCTCTTGTTTGGGACAAGTTGTGAATTAAGTTAGAGTGAATATAAAATATTCTTTCTTTTGAGAATTTATAATGAAAGGAGTTGGGAAGAAGTTGTTAATAATAGATTACCTAAAGAAATAGGTAAAAGAAATTTCCATCCAAGATTTAATAATTGGTCCATTCTCAGTCTAGGTAAAGTCCATCTTGTTGCGATAGGAATGAACAAGAACAAAAAAGTTTTAGCTAATGTAATGAAAATACTAATTGTCGTTCCAAAAACTACATCTATTTTATTTATTTCAAAAAAGCCAGAAATGACTATGTGTGGAATAGAAAGATTCCAACCACCCAAATAAAGAACGGTTACAAATAAAGAAGAGATTAGTAGATTTAGATAAGACGCAACATAAAATAAACCAAATTTAATACCGGAATATTCGGTTTGATAACCTGCTACTAATTCTTCTTCTGCTTCTGGTAAATCAAAAGGCAATCTCTCGCATTCAGCTAGAGAAGAAATTATAAAAACAATAAAGCCTATAGGTTGCCGCCACAAATTCCATCCCAAAAACCCATATTTTGATTGTGCCTCAACTATATCAACTGTACTTAAACTGTTAGATAATCATAGTCGATGAGAAAATCACTCTTGTCATCGCTATTACAGAACCGTACATGAGATTTTCACCTCATACGGCTCCTCAAGAGCCATAAATAAATCTAAGGACTGATTGATATTCTTTAAATCTTCATATGCTTGTAGAAGAAGTAAATTTTTAATCAATCGAAAAATCCTGAATTAGACCAATGAAATTCTGTCTGCTATGCTCTAACAAATGCTTCGGAATTGATCTCATCCTTTACTTTAAACTAACTTTGAAGAATTTCCATTTTTTTTATTAGTAATAACTTAATGCTTGAATATGGATATTGGAAAAATATTTTTTTTATAATTCCAGTTATATATTTTTATATTCATATTATCTTTTTTTTCGACCTCTTATTTCCTGGATTTTTTTTAGTCTTAAAATAAAAAAGTAAAAGATTACTTCGTTCCTGATAGTTATTCACTTAATCAGTGGATAGGAGCATACTCTGGATCGGAATTTGTGGGAGTACTACTTGATCATTTCTACAAATTTAAAGCCTCAATTAGTATTTCTTTTATGTAAAAATATCTCGTCGGATAAGTTACACAATCTCTATTACAAATCCTTTGTGTACTTTGGTGTTCCTAACCATCCACTCATGTTTATTCAACCTCTATGGTAATTCATATCATCTATTTTTATACAGAGAAAAAAAAAGAAAGTAAAAACTCCATAATTCGTTTCAACCCGCTTCAAGTCAGGATAACCAATCTTGGGGGAAACAGCCTTGACTGCTTATGTTTATTTTTGTTTAACCCTTGTACATAGGCAATGAGATTCAACTTTTTACTGCAAATTTTAAAGCTGTTTTCTTTCACTCATCTAACTATCTGGTTTACTTTATCAACCCGATCAGTAACTAACAAAAAGGAAGATACTATTCAATCCATTTCATTTTTATTCTTAGAAACCAAAAATAAAAAGAAATGAGGCAAAGGTAGACCTATGTTTCAACGAATCACACGTAGAGATATTGCTAACACACATAGAGTTAATGGTATTTCATAACTAATTGATTGAGCAGCTGCCCGTAGACCACCTAAAAAGGAATATTTATTATTTGATCCATATCCTGACATAAGAAGTCCAATTGGAGCAATACTTGAAATGGCAATCCATAAAAAAACACCAATACTTAAATCGGCTAGAACAAGTCGAGAACCAAAAGGAATTACTGAATAACTTAGTAGAATTGATATAACTGCTATAGAGGGTCCAATACTAAACAAATACGTATCCCCTCTAGACGGAAGAAGGTTTTCTTTAAAAAGTAGTTTTGTTCCGTCCGCCAGAGCTTGAAGAATTCCCAAAGGACCGGCATATTCAGGTCCAATACGTTGTTGTATACCCGCGGATATTTGTCTTTCTAACCACACAATTACTAGTACACCTATTGTGATTCCCAATACGAGAATCAAAATAGGGAAAAGCAGCCATATAGTCCCATAAACCTCTTTTAAGGATTCCAATCTGGAAAAAGAATTGATAGCTTGTACTTTTGTTATATCAATTATCATTTCAACGATCAACTTCTCCCATAATGATATCTATGCTACCTAGTATCGTCATAATATCAGCCAATTTCATTTTTTTAACTAACTGAGGAAGAATTTGCAAATTGATAAAACCCGGCGGGCGAATTTTCCATCGCCAAGGAAAAACACTCTGATCTCCTATCAAAAAGATTCCTAATTCGCCTTTTGGGGCTTCTACTCTTACATACAGTTCTTGTTTCGACAATTCAAAAGCAGGAGATGGTTTTTTACTAATGAATCGATATTCAAAATCATTCCATTCAGGATATTTTGTTTTATTAAAGCGTCGAATTTCTAAATTTTCATAAGGACCCCCCGGAATTCCTTCTAACGCTTGTTGAATAATTTTTATAGATTCTGCCATTTCACTGATTCGGATTAAATAACGAGCTAATGAGTCTCCTTCTTTTTGCCATTGAACTTCCCAATCAAATTCGTCGTAACACTCATAATGATCAACTTTACGAAGATCCCATTGTATTCCGGAAGCTCGTAACATCGGTCCTGATAAACCCCAATTTATTGCTTCTTCTCCACTAATAATGCCTATGTTTTCAACTCGTTCTAAAAAAATAGGATTTCGCGTAATAAGTTGTTGGTATTCAGTAAGTCCTATTAAAAAATAATCACAAAAATCTAAACATTTATCTATCCACCCATAAGGGAGATCGGCAGCTACTCCTCCAATCCGAAAATAATTATGCATCATTCTCATACCGGTGGCAGCTTCGAATAAATCATATATCAACTCTCTTTCTCTGAAAATATAGAAGAAGGGGGTCTGCGCACCAATATCTGCCATAAAGGGGCCGAGCCATAACAAATGAGAAGCTATACGACTTAATTCCAACATGATTACTCTGATATAGCTAGCCCTTTTAGGGACTTGAATATTTCCCAATTGTTCGGGTCCATTTACAGTTATTGCTTCTGTGAACATAGTAGCTAAATAATCCCAACGTGTTACATAAGGCAAATATTGTATAATTGTTCGGTTTTCCGCAATTTTTTCCATACCTCTGTGTAAATAACCCACTATTGGTTCACAGTCAATAACATCTTCACCGTCTAAAGTAACGATGAGTCGGAGAACGCCATGCATTGATGGATGTTGAGGGCCCATATTGACTATCATGAGGTCTTTTCTGGAAGTTGGTACAGTCATAGGTTTTTCCCCGATTCATTTTTTCACGAATTCATTTTTCCATGAATTGATGAAAACAAAAAAGTTCATCAAAATTCAATTCAAGATCTAATAAATCAAATAATTCAAAACAACTCTTCAAATTAACGTGTTTTTAGTTCTCGAATGTTCAATTGGCTGATTAATTCTTTATAACGTATTCTGTTTTTATTTGACAAATAAGCCAGTAGTCGTTGACGTTTTCCCAGAATTTTTCGTAAACCTCTTTGCGATGAATAATCTTTTTTGTGCAATTCCAAATGTGAAGTAAGTCTTCGTATCTTATTGGTAAAACACAATACTTGAAATTCAACAGACCCCCTATTTTCTTCTTTTTTTTCATTCGAAATAACAGATATGAATGAATTTTGTTTCATAAATTCTTACTCTTCCTTACCTTTTTTATTTTTACAAAATATGGAATTTTACGGATCAGTAATAATAATGCCATCTGTTTTACTCTGTTATATACAATATCTTAACCTTATTTTATTGATACATTTTATCAAAGAAACTTAATAAATAAAATTCTCTTGATTCATTTCAAGATCCAATTGATAATTCATTGAAATTAGTATTCATGTATCAGACTTGAATGTATGACAAGGCGTGTGTACATCTATTTCTCTATCAAATAATAGGGAATTTATAAGATAAATGTATCATAAATTTTTTTTTAATTGTGGATACATATGGATTCGTAAGATACTAAAACGACTTCCGTTATTAGTATCAAACCAATAACGATTCATACAAGCTAAATCTTCCAATCTATAATTTGGCCAAAGAAATAATTTTAATTTTCTAAGTGTATTTTTATCTCGATCAATATCTTTGTTTTCATCAAAAAATGGACTACAATTTTTTACCTGAGTTCCATTATAAAATGTTGGGTTTGTATTCATACCTTTATTATTATTCTTTGAATTTAAACAAATTAGAATTCGCAATTCTCTTCGACGCCTAGGAGATAAAATATTTTCAGGAGCAAGCAAGTCAAAAAGGTTTTTGTCTCGTTCACCGAAAATGCTTTTATCAACATTTTCACTATATCGTTTTTGATTTTTTTGGTGTTTACTCTTATGCACCAATGAAATACCTATCGTTTGATACATAATAAATTGGCCGTTGTCTTTTACAGACAGACGAAACGGTTCAATAATGAGTAGTCCCCTTTCCGCCAATTCTCTACAAATGAAATCCTCGTTACGTGGTAGTATATCTAAATTCATTTCTCTTTTTTCTACAGCGGAGATAGCAATTTCTATTGGATTTATCAATTTAAGCAGGAAACAATATACTTTGATATTATTCAGCAGTTTTTTCTCCAAGGTTTTGTCCCATCTCAGTTGAACAAGCCAATACCTTTTCAGTAAGAGATCCATTTCGGTTTCTATACCACTCTTGGATTGTTTTTTCTTTCTAGGCTTTTTCAGATCTGATCCTATATAATCTTCTTCAATATCTTTTTGTCCATTTGAGAAAACAGATTCAGAGTTGTCTTGACCATCTGATCCAAGAGTTTCTTTACTTATAAATTCATTTTCGCCTTGATTCTTATTTTTTAATTCAAAATATTTTTTTTCATTTGAAGGTATAAAGGGATTCGTTTTTTTATTTCTATTGATGTTTTTATTTTCACTAAAATTTTCACTTACATTCGAATTTGAAAAAAGAAAATTTATTGGTATAAACCAAGGTTTCATTTTATATGCATTATAAAAGAAGAGAAATTCGGAGAAAAACCAAAATTCTAGATTTGATATGGGACGACTTAGTATTTCTTCATTCATTCCCATCCAATCCAAAACGTTTTTTTTTTGATGGGGTTGGTTGATTTCTTGATAAATTGGTGTGTAAAAAATACCTTTCTTATCAATTTTATCAACAATTTGATAATTCTTAAGTTCAGTTTTAGTATTTTCATTCCTGCCAATACTGATATCGACCCAGGCCTCAATGTCGACTTTCTTTCGAAGACAAAAATGAAGAATTTTCAAATCCAAAAATTTTCTATCGGTCTTTTTCTCTATATCCATATCCATAATATTTTGTATTCCTAAATAATTAGTGATAGGGATATTCCACCACATGTCAATGAATTTGTCTTTATTTAGGTTGTAATTATAAATAGAAGAAAATTCATTGGTCTTATTTACTTGGAATGGGCTCCCATAACTATATGTATATGAATTGGTTTTATCTTCATAATAAAGAAATTTATATGATAAAACATCATATCTATAGTTCTTTTTAAAATTTGATTTTTTATTTGGCAATAAGAATAAAAAGTTTTCAATATTATTTGTATTTTCAATGGCAAAATGTTCAGTTATTCTATTCCGCACTTTTTGTGGTACTAATTCAGACCTTTTTATCTGGGATAAATCATATTGATAATTACTTTGCAATTTTAACCAGTTTTTCCATTGATTCATTCCCGAATTCGGAAGTTTTTTAGTCTTTAGCTCGGAATGAGTTATTCCTTGGGTTTCAAAATAATCTTTTATTTCATTTTTAAGAAATAACGACATTCCGCGATACTGAAGAACAGATCTTACCTTGTATAAGTCAAAAATCGGGGTTTGAGATAATTTGTAAAATACGTAGGCTTGTGACAAAAAAGCCAAATTAGAAAAAATATTCGAATTCTTATTAATCTCGTCATTACTAAAAAACAGCAAAAATGCTTTTTTTATATTCGAAATAAACGAATTTTTTTTTTTATTTGTTTTCTCAAGCCTTTCATTATTTTTTTCATTTTCATTAGTGTAAATGGATTTATCAATCCAGTTTTTTGTTGATTCAAGAAAAAGTTGTGTATTAATTCTGGGAATATTAATGATGGATAGAAATATATCGACGTATATCTTTTCGCTAAAAAATTTAAAAATATAATTTATTTTACGGATTAATCGAACATTTCCTCTTTTTAATATTTGACCAATATTTTTAAACGATTCAAATCGTTTCGTACTATAATGGGTTTTGTTAGAATTAATATTTAATTTTCTATTGTCTTTTGATATTTTTTCTATTTTTTTTTTGATTGTCCTTGTTCGATTAGCCAAATCTTTTATTTTTTTTTCTGGCACTGAAGAATTTGTCCGATTCAGGAATCGAGTTTGAATGGACGATTCATGAATCATATGATTAGTAATTATCGAATCTTTTTCTTGTTTTATTTCCCTAGATTCTTCGCTCAATCCAAATCCTAGAATTCGATTTCCCTTTAACATTATTTTTATTTTTTTAAAAAATAGAAGGATTTTCATAATCCAAATTTTTCTTGCATTTGGAAACTTTCGAATATTTTTTCCTAATTGTTTAAAAATACGGTTAAAAAAAGAAGGGTGTTTTCGGGGAGGACCAAAAAGAATGTCAGTTTCTGTTCCCAAAACTGTTAAAAAACAATAATCATCTGTTTGATTTTGTTTTTGTTTTTTTAGTAGATCTCGGGATGTGTGCCAAGGTTTTAGATAGAAAGGAAATACTATCTTTATCTGAATACCATCTGTTAACCAGTTTTTAGGAAATTCGGTTTCTGATAATTGAACACCATTATAGGTACATTTAATATGTCGTTCTTTACTCCAGTCATCGAAATCTTCAGACCACTCAGCACGTTGGAATAATAGTAGACGAACAATATTTTTTGCTATTATCAATAAAGGAATTAGAATATATTTTCTAAAAATGGACTGAGTCATTAACATCAAACCCCTTAGTATTTGAGCAAACGGGATGGTATCCCAGGTTTCGGCTACTTTTATTCGTTTATCTTCTTCTAGTTTTGCTTTTTCTTCCCTTTGCTTTAATACAAATTCTTCTAATTTTTTTTCCGCTAATTCTTCTTTCTTTACTTCTTGTTCCTTTAATTTTTCCTGTTGAGAAAGTTGAATTTCTGGTTTTTTTCTCATATACCTTTGAAATCGTCTAATAAGTGTAACAACATACACAGAATAAAAAGAGGCTTCCTTTGTTCGGTTCAAAAAAAGTGGCGAATGTACCTTTGCTTGAAACAATTCCAAAATCAGAATTTTACGTCTTTGAGCACGCATGGAACCTTTGATTATATATCGACGAAAATCAGATTGTTGGGCATACCGTGTCAAAGCCACTTCGTCTGCGGGGTGACTTATATCCGTGTTAGGATCGTTATTATCTTGTTTAGTCGTATAAATCACTACACGTTTCGATTTCCTTGTGCGGATTTGATAATCCGTCACCACGTCTTTTTGCTGTGCTCTTTCATATTGTTCGGAATCGGTAATTAATTTGTGTGACCAACGAGGAACTTTTTTTCTTATTTCGTTTATTCTTTTTGAAATTGGTTGAGTAAATGCATATGCTGTGGTTGTATCAATTAAAAAATTGAAAAATCTTTCTTTATTTTCTGAACTAATTTGTTCTTGTTCGAAAAATAAGAAATTTTGGTTTTGATTGAATGTTGAGTCTCCATCAACTTGACTCATTTTTGGTTTTTTAAGTTCAAATTCTTGATAATTGGAATCATTAAGCAAAACATTATGAATTTTATTTATAAAAAATTTATCAATTAAATTATTGACTGTAGTTTCATTTATATTTATAAAGGGTGAAACCATTTTTTTTATTAAAACACGATAGGATCCCATTAATAAAGGATCATGTATTTTTTTCAAAAATTCCCTTTTAGTTTTATCATTTTTGTTTTCTAAGCATAATCTTGTTTTTTTATCGAGTACATCTATATAAAAAATGTCTTTGTCTAGAACCGTAATTCTATTATTTAATTCATTGCTTAAACTGTTTCTTTTTTGTTCATTTGTAGAAATCCAATTATTGTATAGTTCATCATCATATAAGAATTTTTCTGTTGTATCCAAAGAAATCTTTCTTTGTATCATTTCCCAGAAAATTGATAAACTGGGTGGATATGTAAAAGAAATTCTTTGTTTTCCATCATTTTGACATGTATAAAAAAAATATTGTGACATTTCATTTCTTACCGCATTTTCAAATCGATTGTTTTTTATATATCGCGTTGGACGATTCCAACGTTTATAGTCGAAAAGAAGAAAAAGAAGGGATTTTTCAAACCAGAAGAAGTTTTTCTTTTCTTCTTTAAGTATTTCTAACGAAGTTGGGCTATTTTTATAGCATGCTTCTTTTAAGTGCAAGTGGAATTCATCCTTTGTTTTGTCCTTTCCATTCACTCGGATTTTTTCCATTTCATCGATTTGGATTTTGTCCGGATCCTCCTTTTCTTCCGAAAAAAGGGAAGGAGAAGGATCTTCTTCGGTGAATCCCTCTTCTTCCTGTTCTGTTTCTTCCTCACTTTCTTTCGTTTCTGTGGTTTCTTTCAGTTTTTTAGTAAAAATAGGTGACGGCATTCTGCCTAAATAGTAGACACAGGTAATAAAGAAGAGAATACTAAAGATTCGAGCCATAGAATTTCTCAATTCTGACACAAGGTACTTATTAGATCGAATAGAATGATTTTGCTGTATCCAGACTAATACCAATCCAACCCATTTCATGAATAAAATGTGACCAATTAACCAACCAACAAAACTACTTGTTACAAATAACATCTTGTTGTTGCATCGAAACATATAAATGTTGACTAATCTGGCTAACGTTGAACTTGGTAAAATGAAATAGTTGAATAATTGAAAAATGAGATTATTCAGGAATACACATTGAATGCTGAGATTACGCATTGAATTTCTGCTAGTAGATCCATAATCAAAAAAGTGTTTGTGATTGTTCCAGAAGAAATGAAACAAAAGATAGGGTAGAGCTAGGACAGTTATTGTATGAGGTCTACCCAATGCTAGATGCAGAGGCGTATAATAGATCGATATGAACATCATGAGCTGTCCCATAATAAAACCAGTTGTTGCTGATACCTTCTTCTCGGTTCCTTCTTCTCCTTCTTCCATAACCTGAGATCGGAGAAGGAAGAGATAAGAGGGCCCTATGGAGAATGTGGTCAGAAATCCATAATAGAGTCCGACCACAACGACCGAATTGATT